CATCAACTATAACCCCAAAAGAACTAGATTCCGTAAACAACATAGAGGAAGAATGAAGGGAATATCTTATCGAGGTAATCATATTTGTTTCGGTAAATATGCTCTTCAGGCACTTGAACCTGCTTGGATCACATCTAGACAAATCGAAGCAGGTCGACGAGCAATGACACGAAATGCACGCCGTGGTGGAAAAATATGGGTCCGTATATTTCCAGACAAACCAGTTACAGTAAGACCTGCTGAAACACGTATGGGTTCGGGGAAAGGATCCCCTGAATATTGGGTAGCTGTTGTTAAACCGGGGCGAATACTATATGAAATGGGTGGAGTAACCGAAAATATAGCTAGAAGGGCTATTTTAATAGCAGCATCTAAAATGCCTATACGAACTCAATTTATTATTTCGGGATAAAAATGTAGAACCGACAGAGATGAATCTTAGGGATGAAACAAAAACGCAGGTTTCTTTTTTTGGACAAACAATATTTCTTTTATTTTCTTCATCCTTTGCATTGGAAGAATAAAAAAAAAATTTGATATGATTCAACCTCAGACCCATTTAAATGTAGCGGATAACAGCGGGGCTCGAGAATTGATGTGTATTCGAATCATAGGAGCTAGTAATCGTCGATATGCTCATATTGGTGACGTTATTGTTGCTGTGATTAAAGAAGCAGTACCAAATATGCCCCTAGAAAAATCAGAAGTAGTGAGAGCTGTAATTGTTCGTACCTGTAAAGAACTAAAACGTGACAGCGGTATGATAATACGATATGATGACAATGCTGCAGTTGTGATTGATCAAGAAGGAAATCCAAAAGGAACTCGAATTTTTGGGGCAATCCCCCGTGAATTGAGACAATTGAATTTTACTAAAATAGTTTCATTAGCTCCCGAGGTATTATAAAAAAAAATGAGATCGTGATATCTTTGGGGTATTTGAAAGAAATAGATTAAGAACTAGATTAATTCGTAGATTGTGTCTCACGCATATACCTTGCAAAATTCCTATTCATAAATCAATAAAAAAAAAAAGAAAAACATGTTGATTATATCCAATTTTGAGACACCAATAATTTTAGTTCATCATGGGTAGAGACACTATTGCTGAGATAATAACCTCTATACGAAATGCTGATATGGATAGAAAAAGAGTTGTTCGCATAGCATCTACTAATATTACCGAAAATATTGTTAAAATACTTTTCCGAGAGGGTTTTATCGAAAACGTCAGAAAACATCGAGAAAAAAACAAATATTTTTTGGTTTTAACCCTTCGACATAGAAGGAATGGGAAAAGACCCTATAGAAATTTTTTAAATTTAAAACGGATCAGTAGACCCGGTTTACGAATCTATTCTAACTCTCAACGAATTCCTAGAATTTTAGGTGGGATGGGAATTGTAATTCTTTCTACTTCTCGGGGTATAATGACAGACCGGGAGGCTCGACTAGAACGAATCGGTGGAGAAATTTTGTGTTATATATGGTAATCCATTTAATATCCAAATGGGATCCGAAACCTCTTCCTATTTGTAAAAAAAAAAAGAAAGGGGGTGAGTTGTCTAATATCGTCTTTCCTCCATTAATTGATACTTCAGGGGGGCTTTACCTGAAATGAAAGAACAAAAATGGATTCATGAAGGTTTAATTACTGAATCGCTTCCCAATGGCATGTTCCGAGTTCGGTTAGATAATGAAGATCTGATTCTAGGTTACGTTTCAGGAAAGATCCGACGTAGTTTTATACGGATACTGCCAGGAGATAAAGTCAAAATTGAAGTAAGTCGTTATGATTCAACCAGAGGACGTATAATTTATCGACTCCGAAACAAGGATTCGAAAGATTAGGTCATTTTTATTCGATACGATTCGAGATGCAAAATTTCAAGAAACTTATTTTCTACCAAAAAAGAATTAAGATAAGGAATGACAAATATGAAAATAAGAGCTTCCGTTCGAAAAATTTGTGAAAAATGTCGACTAATCCGTAGGCGGGGGCGCATTATAGTAATTTGTTCCAACCCGAGACATAAACAAAGACAAGGATAATCAGACCCACTAAAGGGCTCAATGTACAAATAAGAAATCTGTTTTGACATAAAATGGATATATCCATATATTTCTGACTCATATTTATGAGATGATACAATATGGCAAAAGCTATACCGAGAACTGGTTCACGTAGGAATGTACGTATTGGTTCACGTAAGAGTGCACGTAGAATACCAAAGGGAGTTATTCATGTTCAAGCAAGTTTCAATAATACCATAGTCACAGTTACAGATGTGCGGGGGCGGGTGGTTTCCTGGTCCTCGGCCGGTACTTGTGGATTCAAGGGTACGAGAAGAGGGACACCCTTTGCCGCTCAAACTGCCGCAGCAAATGCTATTCGTACAGTAGTAGATCAAGGTATGCAACGAGCAGAAGTCATGATAAAAGGTCCCGGTCTCGGAAGAGACGCAGCATTACGAGCTATTCGTAGAAGTGGTATACTATT